TAAGTAGAAAAGCAGTAGGCACGAGAACGAACAATGCAGTAGCAATAAATGCAAGAATATTTACTTCCATAATCTAATCGTTTTTTATTTGAATTTTATTTCACAATAACTCGGGATTTAATCCCATAGAGATGATAAACCTTTTGCCTGTAAATTCAATGGATGAATTCCCTCTTGATGGTATTGAATCGAATCAATCATCAATATTATAAATAACAATATCTGAGCTATCAAATCAACTCATCGTCGAGAATTGAATAGTATACCATGGGAAGATCTTTTATCCACACCGAATCAAATCAAAAATGGGATTCCTGATCCAATCAAGAATTTTTTATTCACTGTTCCGTTCTTTCTTTTCGATAACCTACCCTACGCCTTTCTTGTATCATTATCCGATGAAGTATCATCGGACGACCCTTCCACTCCCATTAGCCCCAAACCAAAATAAACAATAGAGGTGAAATGGAAAAAGAAAGAGGTTAAGTTCTAAACTCTTTTTTTTTTAATGATCTAATTTTCTTTGAAGACAAAGGCGTGTGGTAAAGATGAATCCGAGTAGAAAGTTCTATTAATTAATAGTAGTGTTTTCGATGTCGATGGGATTCCGAAAATACAATAAATCAAAAAAAGGGAGGAAATCTTATTCATTCCTTCTCTAAGAAAGGTGCTATTGTGGGACGATCTTTATCTTTCTTTTATCCTCTTTCCTCAGATTATTATATTAGGACTAGGACACATATATCAAAAGTTCAGTGTGCAATTTAAATAAAATAGATTGTTCAAATTCAAATTAGTAAATTTACTAATTGAGGTTACCCAAAATCAGAACCAAAACCCGAGATAATGACATTTGGAAACGTAGCTCATGGGGGGCATTAGATTCCCTTTATTTTGGGTCATATAAGAAAGAAATTCCATTTGTGTATGTGCTACCAAGAACCCTGTGGTACTCTCTTCTCTGTCCATATTCCATTATGAACAATAGAAAAAGAAGACCCAATATATCTTGGAATCCTGAATATAATGCTACCAACGATTGTACTAATTCAAATATATCTTTATACCATAAATCGGTACTCGTTGCAGTACCGAAAATTTGCATCTATTTGTTTGATGATGAGAAATATGAAGGAAAATAAAAAAAAAGAAACCCCTTTTCTTGGGAATGAAATTCTGCCCTGCCCCTTGGCCCATCTTTCACAGAAAAGAGAGAGTTTAATTGATGGATTTATTGGATTCGTCGGGACTGACGGGGCTCGAACCCGTAGCTTCCGCCTTGACAGGGCGGTGCTCTAACCAATTGAACTACAATCCCAGGGAAATTAAGGGATATAGCAGAAAATTTGACTCCTACGTATCAGGTATTTCGGAAGGATAAGAGGCTTCTCCTGGTAGATTGACGAATTGTTGGGCCGAGCTGGATTTGAACCAGCGTAGACATATTGCCAACGAATTTACAGTCCGTCCCCATTAACCGCTCGGGCATCGACCCAGGAAGAATCCTTTTTAGACTTATTGGGAATCCATGATCAACTTCCTTTTGTAGTACCCTACCCCCAGGGGAAGTCGAATCCCCGCCGCCTCCTTGAAAGAGAGATGTCCTGGACCGCTAGACGATGGGGGCGTGAGAGACATACTAATTGATTAGCCGCCATCATACTAGACTATGATCATAACATAATATCAACCTTTCAAATTGTCAATATAAATAGAATGGAATAGCATGATTCGATCCAAGCTCTATATTTCATTATTTCATAAAATTTTTTTGATTCGTTATTTATGAATTATTCATTATAATTGCCATGCGTTATATTAAATATAATATTTTTAAATATAAATAGATATATATAGATTATATAGAACTAAATCTATAATTATATCTATAATTATCTTAATTTAAATTTAAAATTATATCTATAATTATCTTAAATCTATAATTATCTTAATTTAATTTATATTAAATAATAATAAAATAGAAAATATCTAGTACGAAAAATACGATTCCGCCCGGAATGGAATAATTTGTCGAAAAAGAGGGGGTTTAATTCCATTTCTTACACTTTCATTCATTGGTTCATTTATTGTATTGTTAAGATATGCCTAGCTCACACTAAGCTAGGAGATTAATAAACGATAAATATGAGAAGAGAGGTCAAGATAAGTTATTGAAAATTGTTTTTCTCGAATTATATAATTCTAATCGAATTAGTAAAATTCTAATTTAGTTCAGAGGACAAGTCGAATTTATGATTCTAGAAAATAGCTTGAATCTAGATCAAATTGGTAGGTGTACATGTATCAATGAAGCGAATTTCGCTTCTCATGGAAATAAAGTCAATAAACGAAAAACAATTAAGGTGGGCCTTGAAACAAGTCATTGCATTTTTCTATACTTGCTAGGGAAATCTATTCTCTTATTCAAGAATAAGCCACTAACTAGTCACTATGAATCTACTGCATGTACTTAGTGTATATAATATATGTACAGAAATCT